AAAGGAAATAAGCGGGTAGCGGGAATCGAACCCGCATCGTTAGCTTGGAAGGCTAAGGGTTATAGTCGACGTCGATTCAGCGCTTTGAACGTCTCTAATTCAAAACCGAACATGAAACTTTGGTTTCATTCGGCTCCTTTATGGAAGATGAGTAAATTCCTAGATCTAAGATGTGAACAAAATGAACAAAATTATACCCATAACACCTATGTCAGCTTTTTGTCTGAATACAAACAAAATGAGTCGCTTTCTAGATGATCCTTCTAGAAGAAGGTGATTATACCAATCTTTCTAGTTACTTCGTTCTCTATTTCTATTTGAAAGGATCTTAAGGAAAAGGATTTTGTTTCCACCGAGCTAAAACAATACACTGATGTCTCTAGTAAACTAAAGATATCGTTGAATAGCTATTTTGCTTCCATTTTTTTTTTAGAATTCTAAAAAAAAAGTGGAAGATTTAGTTACGATTAGAAATTTACTTTCTATCTTCAGCCCTGGATCCTTTACTCATACTTATTCAATTGGAAGTCTTGGTCCAATTCAAAAATTATGTTTCGCAATTTTATAATCCAACTTTTTCAATTTATAATTTAATTGACTCATGGATACAAATTACGATAATGCGTATTTTTTTTCTCGAATTTCGCATTGAGAGATAAAGGATTAAATCCTTTTAAGAAATAAAGTTTTTGATCGGAATATGAATAAAACCGAAAGACCCTTTAACTATTAAAGGGTTAATCGAACGAATCACACTTTTACCACTAAACTATACCCGCTACAATATGATTATTGTATACAAAAAGGTCTTTTGTCGAACAAGATAATTGAGTTAAAGATAGAACCATCAAAGAATCATCAAAATGAGAGTGTTGAACTTTTTCGTGGGGAAATCAAAATTGAATAGTTAATGAGATTCCGAAAAGAGGTTTCATTTACATTAAATGTTTTCTCTTTTGCTGAAGAAGATAGATACGGATCAAAAAAAAACACTAAAATCATAACAGAAAAATGCATTGTGGAAGAATCAAATAGTTTCTGTTTTAGTTCGGAAAATAAAATAGTAAAATAGAACAAGAAAAAGAATGTAAATAGTCTTTCTTCTTTATTCTTGTTGCTTGAATGCTTGAATATAAAATATTCAATTGAATATAATAATATAAATTGAAAATATTAATATTATTAAATTAAATAATTAATTACTAGATAATAGAATAAAAAAACAATTTTTGTTTTCAAATCAGATATTTAAACGATTATTTATCTAGAATTCGTTCGAACAAAAAAAGCCCGACCTGGACAATACCTAGGCAGGCCATCAGAATAAGAACTAAGAAGGACTTTTCGACCAAAATAAACAAAAAAAAGCGGTCTTCCTTTTCATTTTTTTTCGTTCAATTGTTGGCGCGCCCCTCTTTTAGATAACGGAAATGCGTGATTTGTGGATCTCTCTCTATATCTATATATCTATATATATAATAGAATAGAGAAAGAAGAGAGAGAAAGAAAGACTTCTTACATTATGTCTAATGTAGAAATTATCTTTTGCAAGTGGGAGAGATGGCTGAGTGGACTAAAGCGTCGGATTGCTAATCCGTTGTACGAGTTATTCGTACCGAGGGTTCGAATCCCTCTCTTTCCGTTTCCGTTGATGCCTTGATTTATTTATTTTTTCAATTTTTGAAAATCTTATTTAAACGCGTGGAATAGAAAAAATTCTAAGAAAAAATTGAAACTTAACCAAGGAAATCCTTTGGATTTTATTCTTCACGGCCAGGATTACGCCCCGGATCATTAGATAGGAATCCAAAGATAAAGAGAGAAACAAAAAATATCACTACGGTATAAACGAAGAGTTTCAGAGTAAGCATTACACAATCTCCAAGATTATTTTTTGGAAAAAAAAAAGAGAATAGATCTTCCGTTTTTCTACCACATACCCTAGCCTATTGTTTTTCATTAACAAAAATTTTTGTTTCTACCCAAATTCGATATTGTGGGAGACCCTAATCTAATAGGGTCTTTCACAGGAAAAAGGGTCAAAAATGAGGAAATGGGGGTAAACCGGACTTATGGCGACTGTCCAAGAATTTCAGTGTGCGAATCGAGGATTCAGACTCTAAAACTTATTTGATTTTATCAATTGTTAGATTTTTTTCTCGAAGAACTCGTGCATTTTCTAGGATATTCTTATATTCTTATTAAGGATCTTATCGAAAACTTACAGCAGCTTGCCAAACAAAAGCTAAGAGAAAAAAAAACAGAGGTATGACTGGCATAACATCTACGATTGGATTCAAAAAAGCATAGGCTTCGGGCAATTTGCCGAAGAAAAAACTACTCGAATAAAGGGCAGAATTAATACAGATCAAACTAAGGATATTAAGCATAACAGACATTTTGTTCTTCGAGATAATTGCATTTTGATTGAATTTTTGATATAAGGAAAAAGGAAGAAAGTAAGTAAGGGAAACAAAAAATCCTTCTTTTCCTTTGAACCGACCCAATCAAAAATCCTTCAATTCTCAAAGGAGAATAGAAGAAATCATACTTTCATACAATATCTTAATTGAATTATATGTAATGATCAATAAATTAAGTTGAATTCTATATCTATATGTATCAAAATCCCAGTACCAACCTATTCTATAGATATCTAGATCTTTGGACTGGAGTTGACAAACAACCAATACCAATATTATTGTTTTTTGGTGTAGATTAGAAATTGAAATGGGGCGTGGCCAAGTGGTAAGGCATCGGGTTTTGGTCCCGCTATTCGGAGGTTCGAATCCTTCCGTCCCAGCGCATATCCATTTTTTTAGGCTACACCTTTGCCATAGCAAAGAAGTAGGAGAGTGAATAGGAGTTAATCCATAGAAATATCTGTTTCTGTTTGAATCTCATTAACAAATGATCAAGTTATATATAATATATAAATATGATATGATACGGGACAAATGTTTTTTCTTTGAATCTCATTTTATTTAGGTATTTCGTCTTTGGCTCTAATGAAAAATCGGAAATATATATAACGGTTGAGGCAGAGATTATTTATCCCATCCCTCCTTTTGATTATTATGAATATGACAAGAGTCGATTTTTGAAATGAAAGATTACCCAACTCTATGTTAAACAAAATCCATATCAAATAATCAAATAATATATATATATATTCATATAAAATGAGGAAATGTTTAGCTTATACGGTATGTATTGTTCTATTTCAATGACATAAATTTTTTGGTTTTTGTGAAAAAGGTTTGTAATTCCTTAAATTATATAAATTCTATATTATAGAATATCTATAATAATGACAACTGTTCAGTCTATTTGATACATACGAAAATCCTTCCCTATTTTTTTCTATTTTTAGTTTCGTAATCAGACGAAAAGAATAAAGATTCAAATCTTAACTTACATCATTTTTTTATACATCTCATGAAAAAAAATAGGATTTTTTTCTTTGATCGATTTATCTATTTTAAAATAAATGTAAATCAGTGATCAGTTAATTCAAAAAGAAAGACTTCTAAATAATATAATGATGTCTAAATAAGACACTTTTTAAAATTTGAATTAGAAATATTTTTAATGATTCCTTGGTAAGTAGAATCTTTGAAAAAGTAAGAAATACTTCAATCTATTCTATATGAGTCACTTGAAGATAGAGATTTTCGAAGTTATTTGTGTATATATTTCTAGTTCTGTCTATTATCTATATCTATAATATTATTTATGTATGTTCAAAATGCTGTCTTGCTAAGAAGACTTTTTCAGAAAAATAGTTGCACATATCATATATTCATATATAGAAGAAAAAGTCTAGATTACGATGTCTACGGACAGCTGAACCAATGACTATTCATGATTCCATAATTGAATCAATTCCATACCGGTTCCAAATTAGAGGAATGTTATGGTAAAACTTCGTTTGAAACGATGTGGTAGAAAGCAACGTGCGACTTGAAGGACACGATCCGTTGTGGATTTTTTCATCCACCATTTTCAATTTGTCTAGGAATGAGGGTGCTCTTGGCTCGACATTGTTTGTTCTGTTACACTTGAACCCTTCATTTTTTGTTGGGTTGTAAATAAAATAGTCCACGATGAAGCTCGAGTAGAAAGGATTAATTCCTTTCTCAGGGGCAAGGATCTAGGGTTAATGTCAATCAATTGGAACAACTTCGTAAATGTATCTTCCAAAAGATAGAAATCGAAAGAATTGAACTCGAACAAGTTTCCAATTCAAAAACAAAACTTCTTGGAATTGATCAAACTTTGTCGATTCAAAGTGTATCACGCGGGAATCAACTGTCCATAGGATTCTTTGATCGAAAGAAATCAAAACAAAAAGGGTTTGTTGCTGCCATTTTGAAAGGATTAAGAAACACCGAAGTAATGTCTAAACCCAAGGATTAAAAATAAAGATAAAGGATCTAAAAACAAGGAAACACCATTTTAATTGTCTCGATAGTCTTAATATAATAACTGGATTAGACTAAAAAATCTAAACAAATGAAATTTTAAACGAGACAAACAAAAGGGGGTAAAGACTACTCAATAAATGACATTGGTTAAAGATTTTTCGTTTGAGCTATTTGAAAGTTATCTAACTTGAGTTATGAGTACGAATGGTTTCTTTTTGATTTTCAAGAAGAAAAAAGACTAGAATCATAGTCTAATTGATTTTATAAGAGAATTTGTCATTTAATTTAATAGAATTACATACATAGACAAAACTTCGAATCAAATCATTTTTTCTCGAGCCGTACGAGGAGAAAACTTCCTATACGGTTCTAGGGGGGGTATTGTTCATCTATATCTATCCCAATGAGCCGTCTATCGAATCGTTGCAATTGATGTTCGATCCCGAAGAGAAGGAAAAGATCTTAGAAAAGTGGGCTTTTATGATCCAATGAAGAATCAAACTTATTTAAATGTTCCTCTTATTCTATATTTCCTTGAAAAAGGTGCTCAACCTACAGGAACTGTTCAGAATCTTTTAAAGAAAGCGGAAGTTTTTAAGGAACTTTCGTCTAATCAACTGAAATTCAATTAAATAAATACCTAAGGGGGGATCAAAAAACAAGTTAGAGAAAAATTATACAAAGTTATATACAAATGGATCCCCCCCCCTTTTTTTTTTTTGCTGTATTCGTATTTCACTTTGCTTATTCCACTTAGATTGATGAAAGATAAATATGTTATTGATTATGGACTAAAAAATCCGATATTTTTCTCAATTCTTCTTATTTTTCCATTTTTACTTTTTCTATCTATGTAGATGTAAATTAGATATGTAGTATCAATCGAAGATAATTTTGAATATTATTGCATTTTGAAATTGAAAGAGTTGAAAAAAAAAATATTTCAATGCAATTTATTTTCTCCACTGTATTCTTTTCTCAATATTTATATTGACAACAGTGCATCGAACAAATATAATTTATAATTCATCGTGATTAAGTGAATCGGATCTATTTATTTCCGCGCCAAAGGTTTTTTTTTAACTTATTCAAAATCAAATGATGCTTTCTTTTTTCTTTGATACAAGAGGTTTTTTGATTAAAAAATAAGGTAGATAAGATAACATAAGAGGGGCTCTATCAATTTTTATAATTCTTTATAGTTTTTTCTTTTATCTGAGAATTTATTGTATTTTTATTTTTATGTTTCGAATCCATTAGGAAATCCATTTTTTGGATTTGTTATCTCAAGGGTTGGATTAGTTCCTACAATCTCCTTTCTCTTTGTCTTTAGTTAAATAGATTTTTTTCGGGGTTGCTAACTCAACGGTAGAGTACTCGGCTTTTAAGTGCGGCTAGAATCTTTTACACATTTGGATGAAGTGAGAAATTCGTCCATACCATTGGTAAAGTTTGGAAGACCACGACTGATCCTGAAAAGGAATAAATGGAAAAAATAGCATGTCGTATCAATGGAGAGTTCTGAGGATATTTCATTCTTATCGGATCGGCAGAAAACCTTGTTCGAATTTGAATTCTTGGAACGGAACAAAATAAAGTTGGGTCGAATGAATAAATGGATAGGGGCCCTATGGCTTCAATTAATTATCAGAAAGAAAAAGCAACCAGCTTCTGTTCTTAATTTGAATAATTTCCCGATCTAATTAGACGTTAAAAATGGATTAGTGCCTGATACGGGAAGGATGTTTCCCCCACGAGTGGATTCTATATTTTTTTAATGAATCCTAATTATTGGCATTCTCTATTATGGAATGAAAATGTGTGTGTAAAAGAAGTAGTATATTGATAAAGAAAGTTTTTTCCGAAATCAAAAGAGCGATTGGGTTTAAAAAATAAAAGATTTCTAACCATCTTGTTATCCTATAAACATGGATGAATTAAATCAAATGAATGGAAAAAGGGAGGGTAGAGAATCTGTTGATAAGTTTACTTGCCTCCGAGGTATCTATTCTTACTAGAATACCTTGTTTTGACTGTATCGCACTATGTATCATTTGATAACCCCCCAAATCTTCTACCTTTGTTTCAAATCGAATTTCAAATGGAGGAAATCCAAAGATATTTACAGCTAGAGAGATCTGAACAACACGACTTCCTATATCCACTTTTCTTTCAGGAGTATATTTATGCATTTGCTCATGATCGTGGTTGTAGTAGATCAAGTTTGTCGGAAGATCCGGGTTATGAGAATAAATCCAGTTTACTGATTGTGAAGCGGTTAATTACTCGAATGTATCAACAGAATTTTTTGGTTATTTCTCCTAATGATTCTAACCAAAATCTGTTTTTGGCGCGCAACAAGAATTTGTATTCTCAAATCATATCAGAGGTGTTTGCTTTTATTGTGGAAATTCCATTTAATTTAAGATTAATATCTTGTCTAGAAGGGAAAAAGAAAAAGATAGTAAAATCTCAGAATTTACGATCAATTCATTCAATATTTCCCTTTTTAGAGGACAATTTTCCACATTTAAATTTTGTATTAGATATACTAATACCCCACCTTGTTCATGTAGAAATTTTGGTTCAAACTCTTCGCTATTGGGTAAAAGATGCTTCCTCTTTGCATTTATTACGATTCTTTCTCAATGAGTATTGTAATTGGAATAGTCTTATTACGCCAAAGAAAGTAAGTTCCTCTTTTTCAAAAAGAAATCAAAGATTATTCTTATTCTTATATAATTCTCATGTATGTGAATACGAATCCATTTTCGTCTTTTTACGTAACCAATCTTATCATTTACGATCAACATCTTCTGGAGTTCTTCTTGAACGAATCCATTTCTATGGAAAAATAGAACGTCTTGTAAACGTCTTTGTTAAGGTTAAGGATTTTCAGGCGAACCTATGGTTGGTCAAGGAACCTTGCATGCATTCTATTAGGTATCAAAGAAAATCCATTCTGGCTTCAAAAGGGACGTCTCTTTTCATGAATAAATGGAAATGTTACCTTGTCACCCTTTGGCAATGGCATTTTTCATTGTGGTTTCATCCAAGAAGGATTTATATAAAC